ATAACGCCTCACGTGGGAAATTATAGAAGATCCTCTTTAAGATCAAAGAATTCCATCGAATTGAGTATGATTGTATGTGTGATAGCATCTACTATACCAGGAATATCAATGAACCCGATTATTGCAATTGCTCAGGATACCCTTTTTTAGCTCCTCGGGTCTCTTTCTTAGTTCAAGATCCCTCTTACTAACTGGAATCAAAGAATTAGTAGATCCGTTCGTCCCCAAATAGGAATAAAAGGGGAATGGGCTAGCCTTTTGAACTTATAATCTATAATCTGATCATCGAGTCGATTCCATGATTATAAGTTCATTTCATACCGGACTGGCCCAGAATAGGTATAACATTATCCTTATGATAAGGGGTCCTTTGAGCCTACCTAAATCGAGACTATGTTTATATAAGAATCCCTACATCGTTATATTCAATTTAGGATTTGGAATAGGTGTAATCGGACCTGCTTTTTACATACCTCTCATTATTTAGGACTCGAATTAACCACTTAGGCTTATAGTCAATCGATCAAGAAGATATCAATTCAATATTTTAGTAAGATAGGAATAGAATTTTAGTAAGATAGGAATAGAATTTTAGTAAGATAGGAATAGAAGACACCAATTCGTATGGCGGATGAGATTCCATTGATACCGAGACTTATTGGAGGGTCCATTGGCGGGCATCCAGTAGGAATTGAACCTACGAATTCACCAATTATGAGTTGGGTGCTTTAACCATTCAGCCATGGATGCTTAACAGGAATCCTCTTCGATGAGGAATTATAATTCTATCAATAAACCCCCCTAATTAAACAAACCCCCCCTAATTAAACAAACCCCCCCTTATTAAACAAACCCCCCCTTATTATGAACAAACAGTTTAAATTTTTTCTTGATGAATTCAAAGCGGTATTGAGACAGAAATATAATTCTCCATCAAACCCATTCATTTCAGTCGGGTATTTGATTCGTATTTTTTTGGATCCACGACGTTTAATAAAACTTTTTGATCCACTAGTTTGGAGGATCGTACTTTCATACACATTCAATCCACCGGGTTTGACTGTAGGAATGAAAATCCTTCGATTTTTTAATTTGACGATCAAGAGTGGAATATTCTTTGTAGTAGCGGTCCTTATATATCGTAGTAACAATCACATTAACTACCGAGAGCTGGTCACAAGAAAACGTTTCTTTCGAGAGTTTTTTCCTCTACAGATAAATTCCAGTGAACTGCAAAATGATCCATTGGAAGAAGCCATTGGGCCTTCCCCTGTCGATAGGTTGCTTATTTCACTCCTTTCTCCTCCAAAAGGAACCAAGATCTCTGGCAGGAGGACGCAAAGAGAGATTGAACAACTAATAAAAGAAAGATCGATTCTTTCGGATGCTTCCGTTCTGGAAACTGAACAAGCCGAGACAGAACAAGCCGAGACAGAACAAGCAGAGACAAAACAATCAGAGACAGAACAAGCAGAGACGGAACACGCAGAAACAGAACAAGCAGAGACAAAACAAGCAGAGACAGAACAAGCAGAGACGGAACACGCAGAAACAGAACAAGCAGAAACAGAACAAGCAGAGACAAAACAAGCAGAGACAGAACAAGCCGAGACGGAACAAGCAGAAACTGAACAAGCAGAAACAGAACAAGCAGAAACAGAACAAGCAGAAACAGAACAAGCCGAGACAGAACAAGCCGAGACAGAACAAGCAGAGACAGAACAAGCCGAGACAGAACAAGCAGAAACAGAACAAGCAGAGACAAAACAAGCAGAGACAGAACAAGCCGAGACGGAACACGCAGAAACTGAACAAGCAGAAACAGAACAAGCAGAAACAGAACAAGCAGAAACAGAACAAGCAGAAACAGAACAAGCCGAGACAGAACAAGCCGAGACAGAACAAGCAGAGACAGAACAAGCAGAGACGAAACAAGCAGAGAGGAAACGAATAGAGAGGGAAGAAGTAGAGAGGAAACAAGCAGAGATCGAACGAATAAAGAGGAAACAAACAGAGATCGAACGAATAGAGATGGAACAAGCAGAGATGGTGAAACAAGCAGAGATCGAACGAATAGAGATGGAACAAGCAGAGATGGTGAAACAAGCAGAAGATTCCGTAATGTCCCGGCTATGGGAAAGAATCGAACAATTTACTCGGAATCGTACAAGATCAGTTTCTTCCTTATGGGGAGAATTTATGCTGAGGAAGAGGATAAATACAGATCAGAAATTGTTGAGGAAAGAACACGATTTTTCGGTTTTCCGTCGAGCGGAAAATACAGAAATCGTTAAGCTATTCAAGATAATTCCCTATTTACACAATACCGTCTCAATTCGTCCTATTCCATCAGATCCTATTTCAGGAAATGTTCCACTTCCAAGCAGATTCAGAAAGTTCAGAAATTTGCAAGAGAGCTATGATAAGATGACAGAATTTGAACAGAGATTTGTTTTGATGCTACTATTCTTGGCTGAAACAATAACTAACCCGATTGACCTGCACAAATTCTATCGTGACGGACCTGTCTTTACTTGTGAAAAATATGGACTTCAGTTTGATTTGGAGGACGTATTCACGGGCCCTAACTGGATCGACCAAAAGAAGATAATGTGGGTGGCCCCTCCTAGTGTTTCTGAACAGAATGCAACTTATTATCGACGGGGGGGAAAAAAAGAGCCAAAACCAAACATAGTGGTATTTGCTAACAATAAGCTAATGGAGGCAGTCAATCAATATAGATTAATTCGAAATCTGATTCAATTTCAATCTACTATCTATAGGTCCATAAGAAATGTATTGAATCGATTCTTTCGCAACTTCGAATTTCTAATAAGCAAATTTATAACAAGCAAATTTATCCAGACATACAAAAATCCTTATATTCTGCAGATTTCTATTGTAACCAGGTTCGAAGGCCCGATACAATATCTCAAGACTCGAAAGATGGGTAAAGTGGTCTTTCCTGACATACTTTTTACACCCTCTAAATCTATGTTTTATTCAGGCGAGGAGCTGCCTCATCTCTCTCAGGGCTGGCAGGACTATCTATCTAGTAGTACATATAGGCCCAGCGGAGCCTTTGTTATACCCTGTTTCCACGGCCAGGGAAAATATCGCGATAATACTTTCATCAATCCAAAGACGGGTAAAGCGGTCAACATAATTACTCACTTTACAGCCTATAAATCTATGGTTTATTCGGGCGAGGAGCAAATGCATATCTATGAGGACTATGAGGACTATATATATAGTGATGCATATAGACACAGAGGGTCCCTTTGGTTGAGAGATTGGTTGAATTCTTCCTCATTTGACAAGTTTTTTTTCGTTTTATCTAAGGCTTTTGTCTTTATGACCCAAATATTTTCTTTGAAAAAATGGCCATCTTTCTTCTTGGATGTGGATGATCATGAGCCTTGCCAAAAGATATCAAAGTCGATGCTTTACTCATTTTATGAAGATTTAAAAAAAAAACCAGAAACAACAGAAATAAAAAGAGCATCATTGAAATCATTCCGCGCATCCTTGCCTAAGACGCATTCCGATTTGTCAATGATATTCGACGATCCATACAATTGGATGAATCCCGTGAAACCATTTCGTAGAAGTTCGTTGATATCTGCTTTTTTTAAAGCAAATCGACTTAAATCCGTGACTAAGCCAGATTACTTCTCTTTCTATTGTAACAAAAGATTCCCCTTTTATGTGGAAACGGCTCCTATCAATTATTATCATTTTATCTATCGACAATTTATTAATACTTTGTTCATTCGCAACAAAAAATTTTCTTTGGGCGGCGGTCAAAAAACACATGCTTTTTCGGAGAGAGAGATTCTTTCAGCAATCCAATCAGAGGTATCGAAGATATTAAAATCTCTGGATTTTCCACGTGGATCCGATCCATTCATTCGTAGAGCTAGCTACTCGATCCTAGACAATCGATTAAGGCGTAGAGCTAGCCAAGCGATCGTCGACATTTCTGGAACACCATCTCTAACAGAGGAGGAAATATTCGATTTGGAAAGATTTGTTTACTCCTCGATCCCAAACGATCCATTGAATGATCCATTCTCGGGTATAGTTAGCGACGAAGACAGTTATGAAAAATCTGTAACAGAGAAACAAATACCAAGTTTGGAAGAAACTTATTGTCAACCTTTAAATATCAATCTACCTACTTTAGATTCAGAAGTGCCGAACGTCGATCAGTCTCTTTCAGATATCAATATCCATCTAGATATCAATCTAGATGATTTAGAAGGGACGACCGTCGATCAGTCTCTTTCAGATATCAATATCAATCGAGATAAAAATCTAGATGATTTAGAAGGGATAAACTTCGATCAGTATATTTCAGCTATCAATAAAGCTCTAGATGATTTAGAAGGGATAAACTTCGATGAGTCTCTTTCAGATATCAATATCAATCTAGACATCAATCTAGATGATTTAGAAGGGATAAACTTCGATGAGTCTCTTTCAGATAGCAATCTAGATTTAGAAGGGACGAACTTCGATGGGTCTCTTTCAGATATCAATCTAGATTTAGAAGGTACGAACTTCGATGGGTCTCTTTCAGATATCAATCTAGATGATTCAGAAGGGACGAACTTCGATGAGTCTCTTGCAGCTTTCTATGCTAAGTTACAAAAGATCTTTATGAGTCCCTCTTCATTGTTTGATAAATTTTCCGCATTATCATTAGAACTCGAAAAAATGAGCCGAAAAGCTCGTCGTAGGCGTAGGCAGCGTGATATTTTGATAAAAAAAAACAAACTAAGGCATCTTTATCTAAATTATATAAGGATAGCTGCTAGAAAAAGGCGGATGGATAAAAAGAAAAGGGCTGTTTCAACTCGCCGCTCAAAAGGGAATCTATTCAAAAAATATGTCTCACAAACAAAATGGAAGCTATTCAAAAAATATCTGCCGTCGGCCCTTACTTTGTCAGGGTTAAGATATGAAACCTCTCTATTTTTAGAGATTGTTTCCGACCTATGGCGCAGAATATGGGACAGGGAAAGAAGGCGACTTCGTGTTTCTGAGATTACCGTCCCTGTTCGAATATGTATGAAGAACTGGAGGAGAAAATGGAGGAGAAGGAGGAACTGGCCGACGCAATGGGCGTCGGAATGGCCGAAATCAAAAGCAAAATGGAGTATGCACTGGGAGAAATCAAAAGCAAAATGGGCGATGCAATGGAGTCGGCACTGGAGCTGGACGGCCTGGAGGATCGACTGGACGAACTTGGGGCTCCGCTGGGAGAAATCAAAAGCAAAATGGAGTCTGCACTGGACGAGGGAATGGACGAAATCAAAAGCAAAATGGAACAAGAAATTACAAAAATTACAAAAATGGGCGATGAACTGGGCGATGCACTGGGCGATGCACTGGGCGATGCACTGGACGAGGGAATGGACGAAATCAAAAGCAAAATGGAACAAGAAATTACAAAAATGGGCGACGAAATTCCAAAAATGGGATTCGAAAGTTTTGAACTTGACTCCCAGATTCATTTTGATAATGACCGCTTGTAAGGAGGGTTTCCCAAAATTTTATATTTATCTGAAAAGTGTGTGGCTAGAGAGTCAGTTAGTGACATCCGATCGGTCATTAGTCATTTTAAGGACCTCATTTGTGCTTGTTTTCATATCTTTCGTTTGTATATCTCTTTTAAGGGTGTTATTAGCCTTTCTTGAAGTATTGATAACCTTCAAAAAGGCGAAATCTGTGATCATGGATGACTTGATGATTCAGATTGAGTTGGAAGAACTTCTGGCTGAGTATCCTCCGTATGAATCGTCTGCTTTAGGGTTAAGGTTCAAAAATTTCTGTCTAGGTCTTCGGGACAAGATGTTATTCCCGAGTCCTGATGGACTGCGCGTTAAGAAGAAAAGAAAATTTTTCAATATCAATCTCAGCCCTATCCTCAATCTCATAAAGATCCTAAGGAATGAACTCATTTTGTTGATAAAGACGAGATCTGTAAGTCATACAACTAAAGAGATCTATTCATTGCTAAGACAAAGAAAAAAGGTGGATGCGTATTGGAATCAAACAGCCGACTGGGTCTTAAACAATGACTGGGTTGAGGATCAAGAACGAGAAGTCTTGATGCAGTTCTGCACCTTAAGGACAGAAAGAAGCATTTCTGAAATTTTATGGAGTCTGACTTCTAATGATGGATGTTTAGGAAAGGATGACCTCCTTCCTGAAATGATTGAACAACCGGGCGAAGTGTACTTACGAAAGGTGATTGACTTTCATAAAAAGGATATACTAAATTATGAGTTCGATACATCCCTTTTAGCAGAAAAACGGATATTCCTTGCTCTTTATCATACAATGAATTATCCCCAAACTTCGTCTAGGGTTGATCCTGTCCTATCTGGTAAAAAACCCTTTTCGCTACGCTTAAGTTTAGCTCCCTCTAAGAGTATTTTAGTGATAGGTTCTAGAGGAATTGGACGATCCTATTTGGTCAACTACCTCGGTAAAAACTCCTATCTTCCGTTCATTACGATATTTCTGGACAAGTTCTGTGGTACAGTTTATCGTTGGGACGAAGAACTTGAGGAGGAAGAGGAGGAGAAGGAGGCCAATCAGATCGAGCTTCCGTTTTCTGAGCTGAACGATATTGACACTAAAGACGAGCTTGAGCATCTTAGTGACGATATGCAGTCTATTGACCATCCTGATTGGTCTCTTTCGAACCCATTGTGTCATTTGTTGGATTTGTTCACGGGTAGGGGTCCTTTGGAGTACCTGGAAGATGTTTCGATGGATTATGAAACTGAACCTATGGACACGGTGGTATACGTAGCCACAATTTATCGCTCTCTTCAAATCGAATTAGCAAAAGCAATGGCTCCTTGCCTAATATGGATTCCAAACATTCATGAGATGTATTTCGCGAATTCGGCTTTCTTCAGTCTCGGTCTATTAGCGCACCTTCTCTCCTGGGATTGTGAAAGATCTTCCAGTAGCAATAATCTTGTTATTGCTTCAACGCATATGCCTCAATACATGGAGCCCTCTCTAATAGATCCGCATAGATTTAATATGTGCATTAAGGTACGAAAGCCTAGTATTTCACAACAACGAAAGCACTTTTCAATTCTTTCATCTACTAGTGGATTTCGCTTGGAAAGGGAAATATTAAATATTACTCATGGATTAGAGTCCCTAACCTTGGGTTCGACTGCGGAAGATCTGGCAGCACTTACCAATGAGGCCCTATTGATTAGTCTGTCACAGGGGAAATCCATTATAGACAGTAATACAATGAGACACGCTCTTCATAGACAAACTTGGGATTTGCGAGCTGAGCTAAGACCGATTAACAATTCTCGGATACTTTTTTATCAGATAGGAAGGGTTGTAGTACACTATAAACTTCTAAATTATTTAAATGAGTGCCCTCTAGATCCTATATCTATCTATATGAATCATAAATTCTGTCAGGAAAGGGACCCTTATTTGTACAGATGGTACTAC